CTTTTTGTCTCAAACCTTGGAATGACGAAAAAAAACCATTACCTGCAAGTGAGAATTTTTGTTTTTTAACAATTTGGGGACACGAAACAGACCATATTTTTGGCAGGCCACGAAAAAGACCTTCCTTTTTTAAACCCATTTTAACAAAACTTGACACAAACTTTAGAAAATTGAACGTTGTTAAATTTTCTAAACAAAAAAAAACACTAAAACCTAATATAGTGACAGAACAAAATCGGGATCACCTAAGTACTAATTTACTGAATGAACCTGTTAATAAATATTTAGTTAGTCAACATGAAAAACTCCAAACTCTCACCAATAGGACTTTTATAACGAAAGCAAAACTCGAAAAAATTGCGAAAGAGAAAAAACTAGTTACGCAAGACCTCGATCTGAGCTTTTCAAAAAATAGTTTTAAACACAAAAAATTTCAATTCATCTCGACTGTACCTGTTTTTCACTATTTCCTAAAAGTTTTTCTTCAAAAAATATATAATTTTTTTCTTTTTAATATCCGATTGATTTCTCGACTGGTTAAACAAATATTAAATGACGCCCAAGAAAAAATAATTGAAAAATCCCGCTCTCAAAATGAAAAAAATAAAAAAGTACATAAGAAATTCAACTTGTTTTTAAATAAAAAGTCAAAACCTTTTGCTACCTTATCACAAGCATATGTATTCTACAAAATATCTCAACAAAAGGCGATTAGTGTATGTAAGTTAAGATCAATTCTGAATCCACAGGTGCCATCTTTATTCATTAAACCATCCGTGAAGGAATTTTTTGCTAGACAAGGATTTATTCAAACTCGAGAAATTAAAAAAAAACCTATCCAGCTTAGCACACAACAATGGAAACATTGGTTACGAGAAAATTCTCAACAACATTTATCTCAGATTCTATGGTCAAGTTTCAGCGCAAAAAAGGAAAACTGGCGACGGAATATTAAAAGATACCATAAATTGAATAAACAATCTTTACAGAAAGAAAATTCAAATTTAAGTTATTCAAAAAAACGAAATAAAAATTACTCAGTATTTAGTAAACAGCAAAACGATAATTTTGAAAAATGTCATAGATATGATATTTTATCTTCAACATTCATTAATTTTGAAAAAAACAAAACCTCAACGAAACAAAATCAAATTTCGTATAACAAAACCAGGTCGCAAAACTTTTTATTTGCGCTACCTAAAAATATCCCGTTTAAAAATTTAGTGGAAAAAATTGAAAGGATTCCTATTCCCTATATAGAAAAAGATCTTGATAGAAAATATTTAAATATTGAAGATATTCAATTTTCTTTGAAAAAAAAAGTCAATATTGAATCGTGGATCCCACTTACTTCTCCCGGGAATCAAATTAAAAATGACATTTATGAGTTGCTCGATGAGCTTGAATTAATGAAATTTATTGATCAAATTTTTAAAAAAGAGAAGGAGCTTCTATTTCATTTCATTGAAACAAAGAAGGAAATATGTAACTCCAAGTCAAAAAATTCTTTAATTGATTGGATGGGACTGAATCAAGAACTCTTAAAAAATCCCGTGACAAATTTGGAATTATGGTTTTTTCCGGAATTTGTGTCACTTCTTAATATATACAACCTGAAACCTTGGATTTTACAAAGCCAATTACTCCTTTCTGAATTAACTTTTAATAAACTTCCAAAAAATCAAAATGTAACAAAATTAAATACTGAGACCCAGAAAAGTACGGCTCAAAATGAGGAGAGTGGGAACCGGCAGCGTGCTGAGACCAAAAATAATAAAAAAAGTAACGCTGAAAATGAGGAGAATAAAGACACTGTGAGCAAACAAGATGATGAAAGTGAGGAAGACCCCCAATTAGCATACATAAGATCTTTTATGAAAAAGCATTTCCTTTTTCAATTAAGAGGGGAGTATGTTTTCAAAAAAAGTGGTTTCAAAAATATACAAACCTTATGTCTTCTACTTAGACTTCTGAATCAAAATGAAATGCTACTTTCTTGCATTCAAAGGCAAAGGCTAAATCTGCATATAATGCCAGAAATTGGGATAAAAGAGCTTACCCTGGAGGTCCTGGAGGAAATAGGTGTACCAGAGTTTTTAAAAGAAAAACGGGTAAATTTTGAGCCCTTTCCTTTGTGTATTAATAAGAATGGGAAGTTTGTTATGTATCAACTCTTGAATATTTCGTTGGTTCATAAGATAAAATATCCAACGAATGGAGAATCTCGAAACCAAGGAATTATCACAACGCAAAAGAACAATAAAGTGACTTATCTTATTCCGGAAAATATTTTATCGTCTAGACGTTGTCGAGAACTACGAATTTTAATGTGTTTCAATTACAATAAAAAAAGGTACCAAGGTATCGAAGCTACTAAACCTTTTGTTTATAACAATTTGGACAGGCAAAAAAACATTATTGAATTTTTTCTTTGGCCTAATTCGCGGTTCGAAGATTTAAATTGTATGAATAGGTATTGGTTTTATACTAATAATGGAAGTCATTTTAGTATGCTACGAATCTTTATGTATTTACCCTTGAAAAATTAGGAGTTACGTATTCCCATCTACCTTGTCTAACTTGTAGCAGGGTAGGTCCTATCAAGGTATCGGACTAAATCTAGAAGAAACGTTAGCTGAGTCAAGATGAGAACTTAATTTTAGGAATTACCTTTAATCTAGATGTGAAGTTCTATAACTATTCAAAACTAGATTTACCATGTCAAATCGATAGTTAAGTGAAAAGCAATCTTTATTTTATGATAAAAACAGTCTTGATTTCTACAAAAAAAAATACAGGGTCCATTGAATTTCAAATATTAAATTTTACCAAAAAAATATGCAAACTTACTGATCATTTAAAATTTCACAAAAAAGATTATTTATCACAGCGAGGTTTGCGTAAAATGTTGGGAAAACGTCAACGGCTATTAGTTTATTTGTCAAAAAAAAATCTAACGTCTTATAATGATTTAATTCTAAAATTAAAAATTCGCGAAATAAAGAAAGATTTAGTTTAAATTTCAGACCCTTTTAAAGCGCTGGTTTCAATTAATTTATGTGGGAATCAATCACAAGTCGAAGAAAAACCCTCTATAAACCATACAACCCAGTTTACTTTGAATATCGCTAGACTAAAAAATAAAGAAGTTACAAGAAAAATGACTCTAGATTTTTATTTACAAAAACATCAGAACTAGAAATTGAAAGCTTCTATTTAAATTCTAAATTCGTTTTTCGAATATCTATTCCAATATATATGACATCTTCTTAAATTCTGAATTTTTGAAAAGGATAATTAATTCATTGAATCGTCTAGGTGTCAAGTAAAAAATTGTTTAGTTTTATAATTTTATAAATTGAACGATTATTATTTTATTAAAGAAAGAGAGCCCATGTCACATTCTGTAAAAATTTATGATACATGTATAGGATGTACGCAGTGTGTTCGAGCCTGTCCTACCGATGTTTTAGAAATGATACCGTGGGATGGATGTAAGGCTAAACAAATTGCTTCAGCTCCAAGAACTGAAGACTGTGTAGGTTGTAAAAGATGTGAATCTGCGTGTCCAACTGATTTTTTGAGTGTCCGAGTTTATTTAGGGTCTGAAACAACTCGTAGTATGGGACTAGCTTATTAGGTTAAAAAAAAATTACGTAAATTCAAGGTCCCGAAAACCCGTGCTCTTACATTTTAAATTTTTGATTCCGGAGCACGAGTTTGATTGATCTGTGTAATTTTTTTATTTTTATTCAAACTTAAAATAAATGTCCCCATTTATGATTTACTTCGTTTTAATCATATTGCTGGAAAAAACCCATAACTATGAAGACCTAGCCCGAGTAAATTTACTCCAAAATAACATATCCAAATTATAAAAAAACCGGTTGATGCTACACTTGCAGATTTAGTCCCTTCAAAATCTTTATTTCGTCGAATATGCAAATAAATTGTAAATACTAGCCAAGTAATAAATGACCAAGTCTCTTTTGGATCCCAACTCCAATAGGATCCCCACGTCTCGTTAGCCCAGACGGCTCCCGACACTAGTCCGATGGTTAGAAAAATAAATCCTAAACTAATAATACGATAGCTCCAAAAATCTAATTCTTGACTAAATTGGATCTTGTAATAATTGTTAAGGGAAAAAAATTTTGGATTTTTTCGAAATATAATAATAAGAAATGCGATTGATAATAAGGAGCCACATAAAAGTCCTGCGTAGCCCATTATCATCATACTTACATGCATTATTAACCATTTAGATTTTAAAACTGGTACTAATAGTGACTCTTTTTGGATTTCTTTTAAAAAACACGAAGTAGCAAAAGCCTGGATAAAACTAAGACTAGGATTAGTTATTTTGCGTAAAAATTTTGTATTCGTTTTAAAATATGAAATCCTATGAATAAATGCTAGAATCCAAGAAATAAAAATAAATGATTCTGATAAATTACTTAGAGGAAAATGCCCGGAAGATATGTAATGAGTAACCAAAAAAGCAGTTAGACAGAAAAAAGTGACGAACATACCCCTATCTGATGAATCAGAAAGTTTTTCAACTTCGTCAACTGAAAATATTTGAAAATAAATTGCAATTAAAATTGAAATGAAGACGATTGAAAAAACAATTTGAATGAGTACATGTTCGACAATTGAAATCATCATAAAAGATAAAAAAAAATGAATTTAGTTTCGTTTTATATGTATAAGATATACGAAAAGTTGCAATAAAAAATAAAAATAAATCCTTTAAAATATGCCGCTACTCGGACTTGAACCGAGATGCGCGAGCACTGCCTCCTAAGAGCAGCGTGTCTACCAAATTTCACCATAGCGGCGGATCAATTTAATATGAATAATATTAATGGAATATTTAAGACAATTGCAAACACTAACAGAACAAATTTCAATGAAATCGTAATTGAACTAAAAACTAGATGTTTATGTTAATTATAAGAATTAATAATCTTTCAAATAACAAGACATAAAATATATGT